ATTTTTAGTATTAAGCGAAAGGTTATACCTATACTATAGGGTTAGGTTCAATCCTACTCCACTAATAGCAATAAGGGACATGGGGGAAGAAGCACTACGCTTAGGAATCAACAACACGAAAACTTTGTAAAAAAAGATAGCCTTCCGATCTTTTCGGGATCGGGACTAACAAGAATAGAATGGTTGGGACAACAAACATCCATCTCGTTCGTATTTTTGGATACCTATATAACCATCGAAGGCTGTTGAAGTGACTAATTCCGAGAAATTAAGCGGCGTTGAGGACAAAAATATTGTTGGAGTTCACTTTTTTTATCCAGTACCAACACAACATACTTGATGTTAAGAAAAGATCTTTTGCAGGAAGGTTGGCTAGAGATTTCTTGTAAAAACACTAGCCCTGTACGTTTGATAATGAGAAAGAATACTGCAATCTTTTTTTGATTCGATGTATTCATTTTTATCATTATACACATAAAGGAGGAGCCGTATGAGATGAAAATCTCACGTACGGTTCTGGAACGGAGATTCTTGGAATGGAATGACTATCGTAACGGATGTCGGCTCAATCTGAAGGAAATTATGCGGAAGCTTTACAGAATTATTATGAGGCTATGCGACTGGAAATTGATCCGTATGATCGAAGTTATATACTTTATAACATAGGCCTTATTCACACAAGTAACGGAGAACATACGAAAGCTTTAGAATATTATTTTCGTGCACTCGAACGAAATCCATTCTTACCCCAAGCTTTTAATAATATGGCCGTGATCTGTCATTACGTGCGACTATCTCCACTATAGTAAAGAAAAAAAAAAAAAGAACCAGCAAATCGGCTAATAAATACTAGAAAAAAGGTCTTCTACATATATATATCGTCCAAATCAACGATTTTTATCAGCTGTAGCAAACAAAAAAACTTCATATCTTCATATCATAGAAGTAAAACAAAATATGAAGAAATAGATATGCCTAGATACTTTTTTCTCTATGGATAAAAGATCTAATTGATGGAGGAAGCACCGTAAAGATCAATTGGCGAGGTTTTGAGCCGATACAATCAGAACTGCTTATTTCTATCATGATACAAAAGTTAGGAATCGACTTATGTAATAAAGTTGATCCCCTAAGATTTTGAGCAGCGGTGTAGTATCAGATCCCAAAGAAAGTAAGTCTTTTTCTTATGAAAAAAGGTCTTTCTCACAGATTCTATAGAAATGGATATGTCATATATCATATGACATCGAGATAGTTACCTTTCAGAAAATAGAAATAAGAATATATTAAATTAATGCCGATGTTTTATTCTTCTGAAGGTAGGAAAAAAGATAAAACTATACAAAACAAAAAGAGATGAAATTATTTTCAAAATAAAAGTTTGAAACTCATGTACTCATGTAATTAATCTATTTTCTTTTGGTTAATTCCAGAAAACAAAATGGAACAGCAAAAGAATTGACTGCTGAGCCGTATGAGACAGGAAACTCTCAAGTACGGTTCTAAGGGAAGGAATTGACTCCCCTATTCCGACCGCGGAGAACAGGCCATTCGACAGGGAGATTCTGAAATTGCGGAGGCTTGGTTTGATCAAGCTGCTGAATATTGGAAACAAGCTATAGCCCTTACCCCCGGTAATTATATTGAAGCACAGAATTGGTTGAAGATCACAGGGCGTTTTGAATAAGAACATCCTGTTTATTTATTTCTTTTTTCTAGCTTTTTTTTTATTCTATATTTTCATTTTTATTTGATTTTCTATATTCTAATTTTATATATAATTCTTTTTATATATAATTCTATTTATATTATATATTTTATTTATTTAATTTATATTTTATTATATTTTCATTTATATATTTATTATCTATTTATTGAATTATTATTTTATATAATATTTATATAATAATTAAATAATTATATAAATTTATTATTTTATATAATATTTATATAATAATTTATATAATAATTAAATAATTATATAAATTTATTATTTTCTAAATATATATATATTTCTTATATAAATTATATATATATTTCTTTTTTTTTTATTTGTTGTCCCCATCAGTAAAATATAAAATAAAAAAAAAAACGGATCATTTCTAGAAGAACAGCCAATCAAAAATCAAAAAATTTAATTATATCCCTTCTAAAATCATTCTATTTCGTAGAGATAAACGATATGTTCATTACAGTAGAAAATTTCCCCTTTTTCTGCTATTTATATTCAAAAATATATATACTAAAATGAAATTAGTTCCATCTAGGAACTTCGAATTCAAATCTGAATACTACACTAGGTTGCCCAAAAAATATTATTGAATTGAAATTCAATATTTCAATTCAAAGTCCAGAAAGGGTTTTCGACGATTCAAAAAGGTCCGTTGAGCGCCTCTCTCCTATGTCATAATAGATCCGAACACTTGCCCCGGATTGGCTTCCGGATCATAATTGTTCTAGTGAATAACTAAAGAAAAAGAAAATGAATTCAAGAAAAAAT